GTTCTTGTAGTTAAATTTTGTAACGATGGTTTTTCAGGCCATAAATCTCGGAGAGAAGCCGAGTGAGAACTTATGATAGAATTTGTTTTGTTTTTAGGGTTGTGCTTTGTTTTAGGGGGGTTGGCGGTTGCATCTAATCCTTCCCCTTACTATGGCGTGTTGGGATTGGTTGTAGCAGCGGTTGCGGGGTGTGGTTGGTTGGTGAGTTTGGGGGTTTCTTTTGTTTCTTTGGTTCTTGTTATGGTTTATTTAGGGGGGATGTTGGTGGTGTTTGTTTATTCGGTGTCGTTGGCGGCGGACCCTTATCCGGAGGCTTGGGGTAGTTGGGGGGTTGTTGGTTATGGTTTTGGGATGGGGCTGGTTGTGGTGGTGGGGCTTGTTGTGAGTGGTGTGTTGGGGCTTTTGGTGGATGAAGGGACGGTGAATAGTGGGGGTTTGTTATCGGTTCGTTCGGACTTTAGTGGGGTGGCTGTGTTGTACTCGGAGGGGGCGGGGTTGCTTTTGATTGGAGGGTGGGGGTTATTGTTGACTTTGTTTGTGGTGTTGGAGCTTGTGCGGGGGTTGTCTCGAGGGGCGGTTCGGGCTGTTTAGGGGTGGGTCAGGAAGTAGTTTAGTTAAAAATTCCAGCTTTGGGAGTTGGAGAGGAAGGTTTAAGTCCTTTCTTCCTGAAGTGGGGTGGGGCAACTCTAAGAAGGGGTTTAGTCTTCAATCTTTGGTTTACAAGACCAATGTTTTTATAAACTATTAGAGTTAACTAGAGTTTGAGTAGTTTATTTTCTAAGGCGGCCGCGAGGGGGAATAAGATTAGGATGATTGCGAAATAGCTGAATGAGGCTAGTTGTCCAATGATGATGAATGGGTGTTCCACTGGTTGGCTGCCTACTCAGGTTAGGATGAGGATGTTAGCGACTAGGGTTCAGAATAGGATTTGGGACAGAGGACGGAAGGTTATTGATCGTAGTTTTGATGTGTGTAGTAGTGGTGTCAGGAATAGGACCAGGATTGAGGCGGCTAGGGCTAGTACGCCACCTAGTTTATTTGGGATAGATCGGAGGATGGCGTAGGCAAATAGGAAGTATCACTCTGGTTTAATGTGTGGGGGAGTAACTAGTGGGTTGGCTGGTGTGAAATTTTCTGGGTCTCCTAGGAGGTTGGGGAGGAATAGGGCTAGTGAGACGAGTAGGGAGAGTATTAGTACGAATCCTAGGATATCTTTGATAGTGTAGTATGGGTGGAAGGGGATTTTGTCGCAGTCTGAGGGAATGCCTAGTGGGTTGTTTGAGCCTGTTTCATGGAGGAAGGTGAGGTGGACAAGTGTGAGGCCTACGATGACGAATGGCAGTAAGAAGTGGAGGGCGAAGAATCGAGTCAGCGTAGGGTTGTCGACGGAGAATCCTCCTCAGGCCCATTCGACTAGTGTCTGTCCGATGTATGGGATGGCTGAGAATAGATTTGTGATTACGGTAGCTCCTCAGAATGATATTTGGCCTCATGGTAGGACGTAACCTACGAAGGCGGTTGCTATGAGGGCTAGGAGGAGGATAACTCCAATATTTCAGGTTTCTTTGTTTAGGTATGAGCCGTAGTAGAGTCCTCGGCCGATGTGAAGGTAGATGCAAATGAAGAAGAAAGAGGCTCCGTTTGCGTGGAGGTTGCGGATGAGTCAGCCGAATTGTACGTCTCGGCATGTGTGGGCTACAGAGGAGAAAGCTAGATTGGTGTCTGCTGTGTAGTGTATGGCTAGCAGAAGACCTGTTACAATTTGGGTAATTAAGCAGAGGCCTAATAGAGATCCGAAGTTTCATCATGTTGAGATGTTTGATGGAGTTGGGAGGTCAATTAGGGCGTTGTTGATGATTTTTAGGATTTGGTGGTTTTTACGAAGGTTGAGGGCCATTGGTTGGTTCTGTATGAGGATATAAGGATGATGAGGACGGATAGGGCGAATGATCCTAGGTAGGCCTTGATTAGGCCGGAGTGTAAGGTGGTGGCAGTTTTGGCTGCTGTTAGTTGTAGTTTAGCCAGCCCTTCTGGCCCTAGTATTTTGTATCAGGAGAGGTCGATTAGGTGGGATGCGATGTTTTGTCCTCCGCTGAGGAGTTTGTTCATGCTTAGACGGTGGGTTAGGGGGTTGAAGTATCCTAGGGATGTGGAGAAGTTTGAAAAGGGAGTTTGTTTTGTGAGGATTAATGTTTGGGCTATTTTTGAGATTTCTAGTGCTAGAGCGATGCCTAGGGCTGTTACAATTAGAGCGGTTATTTTAATATAGAGGGGTATGGTTATTGGAGGGGTTTTTGTGGGGATGATGAATGAGGTAATGAGGAATCCTGCTATGATACTTCCTAGTGCAAGTCGGGTGATGGGGGAAGTTACTGCTGGGTTGTTTTCATTTATTGGGGTTAAGGGTGGGATTCGAGTGAAGCCGGTCTGTACTAATGTGATCATACGGATTGTGTATACTGCGGTGAATGATGTGGCTAAGAGGGTTAAGACTAGGGCTCAGGCGTTTAGGTAGGATGTATTTAGGTTTTCGATAATTTGGTCTTTTGAGTAGAAGCCTGCTAAGAATGGTGTTCCTATTAGAGCTAGGTTGCCGATGGTGAGACATGCAGTGGTTGTAGGTAGTATTTTTTGGAGTCCTCCTATTTTTCGGATGTCTTGTTCGCCGTTTAGACTGTGAATGATGGAGCCTGAACACAGGAAGAGTATGGCTTTGAAGAATGCGTGGGTGGAGATATGGAGGAAGGCTAGTTCGGGAAGGTTTAGTCCGATGGTGACTATCATTAGGCCTAATTGACTTGAAGTGGAGAAAGCGATGATTTTTTTAATGTCGTTTTGGGTGAGGGCACATGTGGCTGCAAATAGTGTGGATAGGGCGCCTAGGCATAGGCATAAGGTTAGGGCGGTTTGGTTGTTGTTAAATAGGGGATGGGTTCGGATGAGTAGGAAGATTCCGGCTACTACTATTGTGCTGGAGTGAAGTAGGGCAGATACTGGGGTTGGTCCTTCTATTGCGGCTGGGAGTCAGGGGTGGAGGCCGAATTGAGCGGATTTTCCGGTTGCAGCTAGGATTAGGCCTAGTAGAGGTAGTGTAGGGGTTTGGGGGGAGGTAGGTAGTTGTTGGATTTCTCAGGTGTTTGTAGCAGAGGCTAGTCAGGCTATGCATAGAATGAGTCCGACGTCTCCGACTCGGTTGTAGAGGACGGCCTGGAGGGCGGCGGTATTAGCTTCTGCTCGGCCGTATCATCAGCTGATTAGCAAGAAGGACATGATTCCTACCCCTTCTCAGCCGATAAATAGGACGAATAGGTTGTTGGCAATGATTAGGATGAGTATGGCGATTAGGAAGAATAGTAAGTAGGTGAAGAATTTTGTGATGTAGGGGTCTGAGGCTATGTATCATGTTGCGAATTGTAGGATGGATCATGACACGAATAGGGCGACCGGAAAGAAGGTGAGGGAGTAGAAGTCTATTTTTAGGCTGATGGGGATTTTGAAGTTTATGATGAATTTTCATTCTCAGAGGGAGGTGAGGCTTTCTGTTCCGGAGTGAATGTAGATTGTTATGGGGATGAGGCTGATTAGGAAGGAAGTTTTGACTGTGTTTGTGATTGTGTCGGGGGTATTTTTGAGGTTGTTGGATAGAAGGGGGAACAGGATTGGAGTGGAGAGGACTGCTAGGGTTAGGAGTATGGATGTATTTAGGACTAGTGAAAGATCCATTACTTTCACTTGGATTTGCACCAAGATGAGTGGCTCCTAAGACCATTGGATTGCTATTATCCTTTGAAAGTAAGGAGACTGAGGTTTTATACTCAGATACAAGAGTTAGCAGTTCTCGTTGGTTTCACCTCTCCTCGGCAGGTAAGAAGGGTTTAACTTCTGTTTTTAGAGTCACGGTCTAATGTTTTAGTTGAAACTATACTTGCATATGGGGATACCTGAGATTAGTTCAGGTTTGAGGATTAGGAGTATCATAGGGATTATGTGTAGAGCTATAAGGAGGTGTTCTCGTGTGGAGGAGTTTTGGATTGATGTAATGTGGGACGGGAGGGTGCCTCGTTGTGTTATTATTAGTATGTATAGGGTGTATGAGGCGGTGAGTAGGATTGCGGCTCCGGTCAGGATGATTGTGAAGGCGGATCAGTTGAAGAGTGCAATTACGATGGTTAGTTCTGCTATGAGGTTTGTTGTTGGAGGGAGGGCTATGTTTGTTAAGTTGGCTAGGAGTCATCAGGTGGCCATGAGTGGCAGGAGGGGTTGGAGTCCTCGTGTGAGTAGTAGGATTCGGCTGTGAGTTCGTTCGTAGTTTGTGTTGGCCAGGCAGAATAGTATTGAGGATGTCAATCCATGTGAGATTATTAGGATTATGGCTCCTGAGAATGCTCATTGGGTTTGGATTATGGTTGCGGCTACGACTAGTCCTATATGGCTGACGGATGAGTAGGCAATTAGTGATTTTAGGTCGATTTGGCGTAGGCAGATGGCGCTGGTTATTAGAGCTCCTCACAGGGCTAGGGTGATGAAGGGGTAGTGTAGGTTGTTTGATGTTGGGTTTACTAGGATTGTGACTCGTATAATTCCGTAGCCTCCGAGTTTTAGGAGGAGGGCTGCTAGTAATATTGAGCCCGCGATGGGAGCTTCTACATGGGCTTTGGGGAGTCATAGGTGTAATCCGTACAGTGGGGCTTTTACTATGAAGGCTAGTAAAAGAGCCAGGCTTGCGGCTAGGCCAGATCAGGAGGAGTTCAGCGTAGGGTGAGAGAGTTTAAGTATTGGGAGATATAGTGTACCGATTTGGTTGTGTAAGTGGAGGATGGCGATTAATAGTGGTAGTGAGCTGGCAAGGGTATAGAATAGGAGGTAGATGCCGGCGTTTAATCGTTCTGGTTGGTTTCCTCATCGTGTAATGAGGATGAGTGTGGGGATAAGAGTGGCTTCAAATGCGATGTAGAAGAGTATCAGCTCTGAAGCGGAGAAGGCTAGGAGGATGGATAGTTGAGCTAGGATTACTGTTGTGGCGAAGATTCGCTTACGGGTGGTGGGTTCTTGTTCTAAGTGGTTTTGGCTTGCTATGATTATGAGGGGTAGGAGTCAGCATGAGAGCACTAGTAAGGGGGAGGAGATTTGGTCGATGGATGTTCAGGGGGTTAGGCCTTTGTTTGGGTAGTACGTTGGAGTGAGCCATTGAAGGCTGATGGTGGCGATTAGTAAGCTGTACAGTGTGGTGTTGGTTCATAGGTGTTTGCGTGGAGAGAGGAGGGCTAGGGGGAGAAGTATTGCGGTTGGGGCGATGATTTTTAGCATTGTAGTAGGTTGAAGTTGTGTAGGTGGTCGGATCCGTGAGTTCGGGTTGAGGCTACTAGCAGGGCTAGTCCTGTGCCTGCTTCGCAGGCGGAGAATGTCAGTATTAAGATGGGCAAGACGGTGGAGGCTGATGATTGTATTTGGATGGGTCATATGGCTAGGGCGATGTATATAGATAATATCATGCTTTCTAGACATAGTAGGGCTGAGATTAGGTGAGTTCGGTGGAAGGCTAGGCCTAGGCTGCTTAGGGTGAAGGCTGAGTAGAAGCTTAAGTGGAGATAGGACATATAGAAAGTTATAGGGTGGAAGCTACAATCTGTTGAGTCGAAATCAACTGTCTTAGTTAGACTAACTTTCTATTACTCTGCTCATTCTAGCCCTCCTTGTATTCATTCGTATACTAGTCCGAGGGTGAGAAGTAGGATGAGTACGGAGGTTCAGGTTAGAGTGGCGAGGGGGGATTGTAGTTGGGTGGCTCATGGTAGTGGGAGTAGTAGGGCGATTTCTAGGTCAAATAGGAGGAAAAGGATGGCGACTAGGAAGAAGCGGATTGAGAAGGGGAGTCGGGCAGATCCCAGGGGGTCGAATCCACATTCGTAGGGGGAGAGTTTTTCTGAGTCTGGGGTTATTTGGGCGAGTCAGAAGTTTAATATTGTTAGGAGGATGCTTAGGGCCAGTGATAGGGTTAATATGAATGAGACTATGTTTATTACTCTTCTCTGGGTTTAAACCAGATTTTAAGGATTGGAAGTCGATTGTAATTAATATACTAGAAGAGTAAGATCCTCATCAGTAGATAGAAATGTAGAGGAGTAGTCACACAACGTCTACGAAATGTCAGTATCAGGCGGCTGCTTCGAATCCGAAGTGGTGGTTTGATGTGAAGTGGTATTTGATTAGGCGTAGGAGACATACTAGTAGGAATGTAGAGCCGATGATTACATGTAGGCCGTGGAAGCCGGTAGCGACAAAGAAGGTTGAGCCGTAGACTCCGTCGGCAATGGAGAATGGGGCTTCGTAGTATTCTATGGCTTGTAGGGCGGTGAAGTAGAATCCTAAGAGGACTGTCAGGAGTAGGGCTTGGATTGCTTGTTTTCGGTTGGCTTCTGTGATACTATGGTGGGCTCATGTGACGGTGACTCCGGAGGCCAGTAGGATGGCAGTGTTTAGGAGTGGTACTTCTATGGGGTTTAGGGGTTTGATTCCAACGGGCGGCCATTGTCCTCCTAGTTCGGGTGTAGGGGCAAGGCTTGAGTGGAAGAAGGCTCAGAAGAAGCCTAGGAAGAAGAAAGCTTCTGATGTGATGAATAGGACTATTCCGTAGCGTAGTCCCTTTTGTACGGTGGGAGTGTGGTGGCCTTGGAATGTGCTTTCTCGGATGACGTCACGTCATCATTGGAACATAACGAGGATGGTTGCGAGTAGGCCTAGGATGAGGAGTCGAGGGGAGTTGTGGTGGAATCATATTGTTAGGCCTGAGGTAGTTATTAGGGCAGCTGCTGCTCCTAGGATGGGTCAAGGGCTGGGGTCAACTATGTGGTAGGAATGTGCTTGGTGTGCCATTGGGGTTAGATGTTTTCTTGTAGGTAGAGGCTCAGTAGGAGTACGAAGACATAGGCTTGGATTATCGCTACTGCCACTTCTAGGATAGTTAGTAGGAATAGAACTAGTAGAGTTAGGAGTGAAACTACGGGCATTGTGGAGGATAGGGCTATTGTGGCTGTGGAGATGAGTTGAATGAGTAGGTGGCCTGCTGTGAGGTTGGCTGTTAGGCGCACGCCTAGGGCTAATGGGCGGATGAGTAGGCTTGTTGTTTCGATTAGGATTAGTGCGGGGATTAGTGGGGTGGGGGTGCCTTCTGGCAGGAGGTGGGCTAGTGAGGCGGAGGGCTGATTTCGTAGCCCTGTTAGGAGGGTGGCTAGTCATAGGGGGAAGGCTAGGGCCAAGTTTATAGATAGTTGAGTGGTTGGGGTGAATGTGTAGGGCAGTAAACCTAGCAGGTTGATGAGTAGGAGGAAGATGAGGAGGGATGTTAGAATTAGGGCTCATTTGTGGCCTTTTTTGTCTAGGGGTATTATTAGTTGTTTTGTCACTAGATTAATAAATCATAGTTGGAGTGTTGATAGGCGGTTGGTGATTCATCGGTTGTCTAAGGATGGTAGTAGGAGGGCTGGGAATGTTATTGAGATGAGAATTAGGGGGATTCCTAGGAAGGATGGGCTTGAAAATTGGTCGAAGAAGCTTAGGTTCATGGTCAGGTTCAGGGGGTAGTGCTGGGAGCAATGGGTGGTTTGTTAGAGGGGGGATTTATCGACACGAATGATAGGAGTTTGGGTTGGATAATTAGGGAGAAGGTGAGTCATGAAGTGATCATGATAAAAAGTCAAGGGTTGGGGTTTAGTTGAGGCATATCATTAAGGAGGGGGAGTTTCCCTCTTTCTTTAGCTTAAAAGGCTAATGCTGGTTCATAGCTTCTTAATGATTAGGATGGAATTAGGGAGGATCAGTTCTCGAAATCAGCTAGTGGAGTGGATTCTACTACGATTGGCATGAAGCTGTGGTTGGCTCCGCAGATTTCTGAGCATTGTCCGTAGAAAACTCCTGGTCGGGAGGCAAGGAAAGAGGTTTGGTTCAGGCGGCCTGGGACTGCGTCGGTTTTTACACCTAGGCTGGGCACGGCTCATGAGTGGAGAACATCGTCGGCAGTGACGATAACTCGGATGGTGGAGTTCATAGGGACAACTACACGGTGGTCGACTTCTAGTAGGCGGAAGTGTCCTAGAGGTAGGTCTGCTGTAGGGATTATGTAGGAGTCGAATGTTAGGTCTTTAAGGTCTGTGTATTCGTAGGTTCAATATCATTGGTGGCCGATAGCCTTTAGGGTTAGATCGGGTTCATTGATTTCGTCCATTATGTAGAGGATTCGCAGGGACGGTAGGGCGAGTATGACTAAGACTATGGCTGGTAGGATTGTTCAGACGAGCTCGATTACTTGTGCGTTGACTGTGCTTGATGATAGTTTTTCTGTGAGTGTGTGGGTTAGTAGATATAGGACTAGGCTGCAGATTGCCAGTGCAACCATTAGGGCGTGATCGTGGAACCCCATTAGTTCTTCTATGATAGGTGAGGAAGCATCTTGAAAGTTAAGTTGTGAGTGGTTGGCCATGTTTGAGTGGAGATGTGCTGGGTTTTCACCTGCAATTTAGTCTTGACAAGGCTATGTAATTGTTTTACTAACATCTCTTTATGAGAAAGAAGCATAAGTGGTTTATGCGGTTGGCTTGAAACCAACATATGGGGGTTCGATTCCTTCCTTTCTTGTACTTGGACGAAGGCGGGTTCTTCGAAGGTGTGGAATGGGGGTGGGCAGCCGTGGATTCATTCGACGTTTGTGCTTGTTAGTTCTGGTTGTAGGACTTTACGTTTTGATGCGAAGGCTTCTCAGATGATGAAGACTAGTATGATTACGGCTGTTAGGGAGATAAGGGATCCTACTGAAGAGATGGTATTTCACAGTGTGTAGGCGTCTGGGTAGTCTGAGTATCGTCGTGGCATGCCGGCTAGGCCTAGGAAGTGTTGGGGGAAGAAAGTCAGGTTTACGCCTACAAATATAACACCGAAGTGCACTTTCGCTCATGTCGAGTGGAGAGTGTATCCTGTGAATAGGGGGAATCAGTGGGTGAAGCCGGCTAGGATTGCAAATACTGCCCCTATGGAGAGTACATAGTGGAAGTGAGCTACTACGTAGTAGGTGTCGTGTAGGGCAATGTCTAGCGATGAGTTTGCTAGTACGATTCCTGTTAGTCCTCCAATGGTAAATAGGAAGATGAATCCTAGGGCCCATAGTATTGGGGGGTCTCATTTGATTGTGCCTCCGTGGAGCGTGGCTAGTCAGCTGAATACTTTAATACCGGTTGGAATGGCAATGATTATAGTGGCGGATGTGAAGTATGCTCGGGTGTCAACGTCTATTCCTACTGTGAACATATGGTGGGCTCAAACGATGAATCCGAGGAATCCAATGGATAGTATGGCTCATACTATCCCCATGTAGCCGAATGGTTCTTTTTTACCTGAGTAATATGTTACGACGTGGGAGATGATTCCGAATCCTGGTAGGATTAGGATGTAGACTTCTGGATGGCCGAAGAATCAGAAAAGATGTTGGTATAGAATGGGGTCACCTCCTCCTGCAGGGTCAAAGAATGTGGTGTTGAGGTTACGGTCTGTGAGGAGTATTGTGATTCCTGCAGCTAGTACAGGGAGAGAGAGAAGTAGTAGAACTGCAGTGATTAGGACGGATCAAACGAATAGGGGAGTTTGGTATTGTGAGAGAGCAGGGGGCTTCATGTTGATTGCTGTTGTGATAAAGTTAATGGCTCCGAGGATTGAAGAGATACCGGCTAGGTGAAGAGAGAAGATTGCCAGATCAACTGAGGCTCCAGCGTGGGCTAGGTTGCCGGCTAGTGGGGGGTATACTGTTCAGCCAGTACCGACACCCGCTTCTACGGTGGAGGATGCTAGGAGCAGAAGGAAGGATGGGGGAAGTAGTCAGAAGCTTATGTTATTTATTCGTGGGAATGCTATATCTGGGGCTCCAATTATTAGGGGGACTAGTCAGTTTCCAAACCCTCCGATTATAATTGGTATAACTATGAAGAAAATTATTACGAAAGCATGGGCTGTGACGACTACATTGTAGACCTGGTCGTCTCCTAGAAGGGCTCCAGGTTGTCCCAGCTCTGCTCGGATGAGGAGGCTCAGGGCAGTACCTACTATTCCGGCTCATGCGCCAAAGATTAAGTATAGGGTTCCGATGTCTTTGTGGTTGGTTGAGAATAATCATCGAGTAATGAATGTCACAGGTAAGATGGCTGAGTGTATAAGCGTTAGGCTGTAGTCCTTTTTACAGAGGTTCAATTCCTCTTCTTATCGGCTCTGTAGTGAAGTTCATAGTGAGTTGCAAGCTCATTGATGTGCACTAGGCGTGCGCCGGAGCCTTAGGCAGAGGCCTGTTGGTTAGGGCATATAGCTGTTAACTATAAAATCATGGGATCGAAGCCCATCTGCCTAGGGAGTTGGAAGGTCCTAGCTTAATTAAAGTATCTGAGTTGCATTCAGGGGATGCAGGGTAATATCCTGCGGACTTTAGCAGAAACTAAGAGGGTCTAACTCTTGTTTAAGGCTTTGAAGGCCTTCGGTTTAGGTAATCCTAAGTTTCTTAGACGATGGTAAGGATCATGGGAGAAATGGGGAGGAGTATGACGGACATGGTGGTTAGGGCAGCAATTGTAATGCTAGTTGGTTTGTTAGTGCGTCATTGCTTCATGTGGTTTGTGGTGTGTGGAGGTAGTGTAATTGTTGCGCAGTATGCCAGGCGAAGGTAGAAGAATAGGCTTAGCAGGGAGAGGAGAGAGATGAGCGTGGCCGCTGGGGCTATGTCTTGTTTAGTTAGTTCTTGGATGATGAGTCATTTGGGCAGGAATCCTGTTAGAGGGGGTAGTCCTGCAAGGGATAGTAGGGCTAGAAGTAGTATTGTGTTTAAGGATGGGGCTTTGGTTCATGCGGTCATTAGGGTGGATAGTTTTAGTACTTTGGTTGTGTTTAGAGTTAGGAAAACGGTTGCAGTTATCACGGCGTATAGATAGAAATTGAGGAGGGCGAGTTTGGGGTTGTAGATGATGATGATTGCTATTCAGCCTAAGTGGGAGATGGAAGAGAAGGCTAGGATTTTTCGGATTTGTGTTTGGTTAAGGCCCATTCATCCTCCTAGAGCCACTGATAGGATAGCTAGGGCAGCTAAGAGGGTGGGGTCTAGTGAGGGTGAAGTTATGTAGAGTAGTGTGATTGGGGGGAGTTTCATGATAGTGGATAAGATGAGGCCTGTAGTGAGGGGGGAACCTTGGAGCACTTCCGGAAATCAGAAGTGGAATGGTACCAGTCCTAGTTTTATTGAGATCGCCGAGGTGAGGATTAGGCAGGATGTGGGGTGGGTGAGCTGGGTGATATCTCATTGTCCGGTGTGTCATGCGTTGGTCATGCTGGAGAATAGAACAAGGGCGGAGGCAGCTGCTTGAGTTAAGAAGTACTTAGTGGCGGCTTCGATAGCTCGGGGGTGGTGGGATTTTGAGATCAGGGGGAGAATGGCGAGAGTGTTGATTTCAAGTCCGGCTCAGGCCATAATTCAATGGTTGCTTGAGATGGTGATGGTTGTTCCTAAGAGTAGGCTGGTGATGAAAATTAGGTTTGCTCGGGGATTCATTAGCAGGGGAAGGAGTTGAACCATCATTTTCGGGGTATGGGCCCGATAGCTTGTTTAGCTGACCCTACTAGAAAGTAATATAAAGGAAGTATGGAGGGTTTTGATTCCTCTAGTGTAGGTTCGATTCCTGCTTTTCTAAGTAGTAGGAAATGAGAGGGTTGGTGTACCTCCATGTTCACTTTATCACAGTGACCCTTAATGTTCAGGCACATTTCCAGTGAGGTCTCAGATAGGGAGGCAGGCCCGCGTAGCAAATTAGCATGCTGGTATGTCAGAGGCATAGGGCTAGTGTGAGTGGTAGGAAGTTTTTTCACAGTAAGTGCATTAATTGGTCGTATCGGAATCGTGGGTAGGAGGCTCGGATTCATAGGAATCCTGCTGATAAGAGTAAGACTTTTGTGGCCAGGATGACAGGGAATAGTTCTTGAGGGGGGTTGAGAAAGCTTGGGTTGAAGAAGAGAAGGGTGGTTAGTGTGTTTATGAGTATGATGTTGGCGTATTCGGCTAGGAAGAAGAGCGCAAAGGGGCCTGCTGCATATTCTACGTTGAACCCGGAGACTAGTTCTGACTCCCCTTCTGTTAGGTCGAAGGGAGCACGGTTGGTCTCAGCGAGTGTAGAGACGTATCATATTATGGCGAGAGGTCAGCAGGAGAAAATGAGGTAAAGAGGTTCTTGGGTAACGGCAAGGGTGCTGAGGGTGTAGTTGCCACTGAAGAGAATAATGGAAAGGAGAATAATGGCTAGGGTGACTTCGTATGAGATTGTTTGGGCTACTGCTCGTAATGCTCCGATTAGGGCGTATTTTGAATTGGAAGCCCAACCAGATCATAGGATGGAATATACTGCTAGGCTGGATATGGCCAGCAAGAAGAGTAGACCCAAGTTTAGGTCGGCTAGTGAGAATGGAAGGGGTAGTGGAGTTCAGATTGAGATCGCTAGGAGTAGGGCTAATATTGGGGTTGCAATAAACAAGATTGGGGAGGATGTTGATGGTCGGATTGGTTCTTTAATAAACAGTTTTACGCCGTCTGCTAGGGGTTGTAGGAGCCCGAAGGGGCCAACGACGTTTGGTCCTTTTCGACCTTGCATGTAGCTGAGGATTTTACGTTCTACTAGTGTGAGGAAGGCCACTGCGATTAAGATTGGGAGGGCATAGGAGAGGGCTATGATTAGGTTGATTAAGAGGGGGTGGTTGGTCATGGGGTGGTTGGGGTTAAGCTAGGGAGAGGATTTGAACCTCTGAGTTAAAGGACTTAAGCCTTTTGCATTTTCCGAGCTCTGCCACGCTAGCTGGTCCTTTTCTTGGATGTGATGTGGTGTGGTAGCCTTTTGTAATTTAGTTGGTTTCATTACTTAAGGCGAAGGCTTGCTTGTGGTATTGGCCTCACTTTTCCTATCCTTTCGTACTGGGAAGAGTTCATCATAGATAGAAACCGACCTGGATTACTCCGGTCTGAACTCAGATCACGTAGGACTGTTAATCGTTGAACAAACGAACCCTTAGTAGCGGCTGCACCACTAGGATGTCCTGATCCAACATCGAGGTCGTAAACCTCCCCGTCGATACGGACTCTCGGGGGAGATTGCGCTGTTATCCCTGGGGTAGCTTGGTCCATTGATCAATTATATTGGATCTGGGTGCTATTAGCACGTTGAGGGGTTGCTCTCAGTCTAGAGGTATGGTCTAATTTTTGGAGGTTTTGTTTTGCTCCAAGGTCGCCCCAACCGAAAAACGTAGACCAGTAGCTCGTGTGTCAGTGAACCCGGTGGGTGCGGTATGTGTTTTGAGGTGGTCTCTGGTTTTAAAGTTCCACAGGGTCTTCTCGTCTTATGGGTTTATCCCTGCTTTTGTACAGGGAGATCAATTTCACCGATTACCTGTAAGAGACAGTTAAGACCTCGTTTAGCCATTCATACTAGTCTCGATTTATGGGACAATTGATTGCGCTACCTTTGCACGGTTAGGATACCGCGGCCGTTGAACGTGAGTCACCGGGCAGGCATCACCTTCAATACTTGTTTTAGGTTTGCTGAAGGCTATGTTTTTGGTAAACAGTCGGGCCTTGACGGGTTTGCCTAGTTCCTTTTACAGGTTTTAATCTTTCTTAATGGACGCTCCTCTGTCGGGTTAACAAGTTGTTTAATACTGTGCTTGTTTGATTAGTCGTATATGGGGGAGGGGTTTGTTAATAATGTACGGATGTAAGCTTGCGTCGTAGAGGGAGTACCCTGGTTACTCATTCTAGCATTAATTCTCCTATTTGGGTATAGGTTGGCCTGTTAGTGGGGAGGGAGTCATGTAGTTCTTATATTTTTGTAGTGTAGAGCTTTAACGCACTCTTTGTTGATGGCTGCTTGAGGGCCCACAGTAGAATGGGGGGTTATTATTTATCCGCTCGTTGAGATTGTATTCTTTTTTAAAGGAGCTGTACCTCCTTTAAATAGCCCTTAATTCGCTTCATTAGGGTTTGTGAGTTTTCCTTGGAGGAGAATTAAGAGTGAACTTAGATTCGTTTCACAGGCAACCAGCTATCACCCAGCTCGATTGGCTTTTCACCTCTACTGACAAGTCATCCCACTCTTTTGCCACAGAGACGGGTTCGCTCAATAATAGCTGCTCGTAAGTAGCTCGCTTGGGTTTCGGGGTGGCAAACTTAAATTCATTTTGCTTGGTTTTTCTTGCTAGACCATGATGCAAAAGGTACAAGGGTTGATCTTTGCTGTTTATAGCTTAGTTTTCATTGCTATTTCATCTTTCCCTTACGGTACGTGGTCTCTATCGCGCCAATAGTGTCTTTTCTATCGCCTATACTGGGACTAATGAATGCTTTGGTTGGGTTGTGTGGAGTAGCTTTGTTATTCTGGGTCATGTCGATTGGGCTAGAGTTTGGCATCAAGACGATCTGGTGTTAGCAGACATTTTTCAGGTGTAAGCTGAATGCTTTGAGTTAAGCTACGTCTTGGTAGTCTAAGTGCACCTTCCGGTACACTTACCTTGTTACGACTTACCTCATCTTTGGCTGGGTAGCTTATTAGTTATGGGGGGGGGGGGGGCGCCTGCGAGGAGGGTGACGGGCGGTATGTACGTGCCCCAGGGCCGGCTTAAAGAGGGCTCGATTGTCCCACTTTACTGCTAAATCCGCCTTCTAGGGGTTATTTCATACCCCTTTGCCGTGATGTTCTATGTTAGAAAATGTAGCCCATTGCTACCATTCCATAGGCTATACCTTGACCTGTCTTATTAGCGTGGTGGGGCTATTGCGCTCACTGTTGGGCTTTCAGGGGAGGTGGGCTGGCGACGGCGGTATGTAGGCTGTTTTGGCAAGGAATGGTCAGGTATATCGTGGATCATCGATTACAGAACAGGCTCCTCTAGGTGGGTTTGGGGCACCGCCAAGTCCTTAGAGTTTTAAGCGTTGGTGCTCGTAGTTCTCGGGCGGATGCTTTAGTAGGGGTAAGCATCAAGATTAGGGCCAGGCATAGTGGGGTATCTAATCCCAGTTTGGGCCCTGGCTTTCGTGGAGTTCAATTAATCGTTGTTCTAAGATCTTCTTTGATAGGAGGCCTTATTGGCATCTTGGGCTTGTGACAGCTCAGTTGCTTTTTAATCTTAGTTACTTGGATAGCATGTGACCACTCTTTACGCCGTTATAACGTTAATTTGGGTCTCCTGTATGACCGCGGTGGCTGGCACAGGATTTACCAACCCTAGATTTGCTATGGCTAAGTCAAGTTTGCACTCATTGCTTAATATTAACTACTGCTGAGTACCCGTGGGGGCGTGGCAATTGCAAGGCGTCTTGGGCTACGGTTGTGGTGAGCCTGATACCCGCTCCTATCTACCTAGTTGGGGTGTCCAGGGCATCTACACTGGGGCGCGGATACTTGCATGTATATACCTAGCAAAAACTAACAGTAAGGTTAGGACTAAGTCTTTTGTCCATGGGTGTGTGTGGCAGCCATCTTGACATCTTCAGTGTCATGCTTTATCATAAGCTACAAGGACGGGGGGTGGAGTGGTTAATGTTTTGTTGTTATGATTTTTATTTTTGTTTGGTTTTTAGAAAGGGGTTGGTTTTAGGGGGGGTCTTGTTTTTGTATAGTGGGGTTGTGGTGTGATGATGGTAGTTGATTGTTGTTTTTGGTAGTAGGAAGTGTAGAGGAATGTGAATTGGGAATGTTGATGATGAGTGGCTTGGACAATGTAGGGATATGTGGTTTAGTTTTTTGATGAAAAAAAATGAAAATGTCAAGATAAAAAAAATAGATGCGTAAAATGGAATTTAAATGGTAGTTCCTAGTAAGCGTTGAAATAAATTGTATGTCCGGCAACCATTACACTATCTGTTGTCTAGAGGTAGGTAGCGCGCCCTCCATGAATGGGGTCAAAGTGCATCAGTGCCAAGTTTGCGACGACCTTATCCGTCAGACCATGACATTCTGGGTGTTAGGGGATTCATATGCTCGGCGGTCATGTGATGGACATGTCAAGAGGAAGATAACTCCTGCTACGCACTTGAAGGGTTTATTGAAAGGACCCCAAAAGAAAACAAGTGTAGAAGGTCGGTATGCCGCGGTAATGAAGTTGAAGAGGAATATTCAACCGACCACTTGTATCTGTGAAGAGCAAGTGGGGTGGGGTAGATCATTGTATGGTCCTGAAGTTACAACCAATAGCGCAAAAGAGCAAGTAGAGCTCGGCGGTTAGGGGGAAAGTATGGGCTCAAGGACAATAACCTATAACACTCATACGTTGAGTAGCTCGGTTCTCGTGAGAGGCGCGATCAATAAATAACCATGCCCTCTGGCTTGGGAGTGCTTGAAGGCTGTTGGAGAAGAATTCTGTTTAGGAGGTGGGCGAATCCTGTAGTCTAGGAGCATGCAAAGGTGTCCTGTGACATTAGTCGTTTACTGGTTGGGGGTTATGCACAGTAGATAATATTCTAGCGTTTGGGCAATGCTTGCGGCTTGGCTGTAGGTAGGAGCATTTGGGCTCTATGGTACCTGAGGCAAGAATGTGCCTGGTGGGGTGACTGGCCGAATACCATCCGTTTTGGAGATAATGTTTGGGTTTTTGGAGGGGAGGCATGACGTATGACATTGGCTATCCTACATTTCATTGACTGTCTGATGGGGCAGAGAGTGTAATGCATTGTTATACATACCCTAAGAGCAAGAAGAAAATGCGCTGGGGGGGGAAGGGGGGGGTGGAGAGGGTGAGCGTTGCTAGGC